CTTTCGAAAATTCATACCAATCTATTGAATTATTCAAATTTTGATGTAAAGGATTTATAGATGGAGTTAACCATTTTGATAATATGTCTAAATAGACTCCTTCTTGATTGAAAGGAATTCCTAGGAATCCAATGAACAAAGTAAATAGAACCAATACAAGTATAGGAAATAACATAGTATTATCTGATTCATAAGGATACGAAAAAATATTCTTATTTCCAAAACAGGTAATAGTTATAAAAGGTTGTGTGATGTTTTTTGCACTCTGATCAATCCGATACGCCTTTTTTGAAAAAAAAGAAGAAATATCGTGATTATTCATTGTTAATAACGTTAATAAACGAACCTTTTTGGTAATTTTTTTCGAATCTTCTTTACCCCATAGAGATATTGAATAGAAGGGAGTCTTTTTTTTGCCACTGTAATTTTGAAAATGAACGTTTAAATGTCCTTCAAAAGTCAGTAAATAGATTCGAAACATATAAAAAGCGGTTAATCCCGCTGTAGACCAAGCTATTATTGCAAAAATAGGTGAATACAACCAAGTATCATTCAGAATTTCATCTTTAGACCAAAAACAAGCAAGAGGCGGAATACCACAAAGAGAAAGTGTACCTAATAAAAAAGAAGTTTTCGTAATTGGCACATGCTTTGTTAAACCCCCCATAAAAACCATATTCTGGCTTTTATTTGGAGAATATCCAACAAGAGTTTCCATTGAATGAATAACAGATCCGGATCCTAAAAACAATAATGCTTTCGAATAAGCATGAGTAATCAAATGAAATAAAGCACTTCGATAAGACCCCATACCTAGAGCTAACATCATATAACCCAATTGAGACATTGTGGAATAGGCTAAACCCCTCTTAATATCTTTTTGAGCAAGGGCAAAAGTAGCTCCGAATAATACTGTTATTATTCCTACCAAAGAGATGAAATTCATTATGTGAGGGATGACTATGAAAAGAGGAATAAGCCGAGCTACAAGAAAAATGCCTGCTGCTACCATAGTAGCAGCATGTATAAGAGCCGAAATAGGAGTAGGTCCCTCCATGGCATCCGGTAACCATACATGAAGGGGGAATTGTGCAGATTTAGCAACCGCGCCGGCAAATAATAGAACGGCACACAAAGTAACAAATAAAGAATTTACTTCATTATTCGAAATCAAATTATTGACTATTTTGAATAAATCTCGAAATTCGAAACTCCCTGTTATCCAATAAAAACCTAAAATTCCTAATAATAAACCAAAATCCCCGACACGATTAGTTACAAACGCCTTTTGGCAAGCATTTGCCGCAACAGGTCGTGTGAACCAAAACCCTATTAATAGATAGGAAGACATTCCCACCAATTCCCAAAAAATATAAATTTGTATCAAATTAGAACTAGTAACTAATCCTAACATAGAAGTACTGAAAAAACTCATATAAGCGAAAAATCTCAAATATCCTTGATCATAAGACATATAATTATCACTATAAACAAGAACCAGAATTCCAATAGTAGTGATTAATATTGACATAATAGAAGTAAGCGGGTCGATCAAGTAACCGAATTCTAAAGAAAAATCATTATTGATGATCCAAGACCATACATATTGATAGATAGAACTGCCATTTATTTGCTGAATAGAAAGATTTATCGACAAAATCATGACTATACTTAACAAGAAAACGCTTTGAAAAGCCCACATACGACGAAGACTTTTTGTTGCCGACGGAAAAAGAAGAAGTCCCGCTCCTATTAACAGAGGAACTGGAAGTGGAAGGAAAGGTATTATCCACGCATATTGATATGTCTGTTCCATAAAAAAGTTTTTTATTCTTAATTAATTGTTTCCGATTTATCGGATTCTACTCCCTTTCAAAAGGAGTCAATAAAAAAAATCAAGAGATGTACTAACTTAACTTAAAGATCATTTTATTATTATATATTCTTACTTATTTTGAGTCTTTCCAAAAGACTTCAAATAGTCAAATTAGTCAAATAAAGAAGTTACAATTGGTCAAATGATATGACCAACTTGCTCATACGTAAAAGGCGAATACTTAGTTATTCAGTTAGTAACTAAGATTTCTATGACACAACGTCGAATTCTATAAATATAGATGTGAATCATAAAGAACAACAAATAAAGATACCAATCAATCAATAAAAGGAGTCTTTCTTACGAATATTGTATGTATATAGAAAACTTTTTTTTTGTTGAAAAAATCACATATCATGCTCTTTTTCTTTTTTCTATTTCTAGTAATATTTTGTACGATTTCGCATATCTCTAGTTTTTTATTTTCTGAAGAGAATATAATATTGTCTAGAGAATAAATAGATAATGAATAGTAAAAAGAACGATTCGTTTTGACCAATAAATGTCTTTCACATCCAACTATAACAACGAGTAACCTCTACATTTTTAAATGGCAGTTCCAAAAAAACGTACTTCTATATCAAAAAAGCGTATTCGTAAAAATATTTGGAAAGGGAAGGGATATTGGGCAGCTTTAAAAGCGTTGTCATTAGGAAAATCTCTTTCTACCGGAAACTCAAAAAGTTTTTTTGTGCGACAAACAAATAAGTCATAAAATAAAACATTGGAATAATCTTAATCGAAAAATAGGCTCATTTTCTTCTTAATATGAAATTAACATTTTACATTATCTTCCATTATCTGTTGTTTGGGGCTGATCAATATAAACTAGGACTCGCTTCGCTCTTAGGATATGTAGAATAAAAACTCTTCGGTTTAGGGTTTAGTAAATTCTAAAAAAACTTTTGAAAAAAGAATAAAGACAAAGACAAGATACAAGGTTTGAGCCTTTTTTTTTTAGTCAATTTTATCGGTTTTGGGGGTGGGGAGTCTTTTTTCCCCATCAACTTCTTTGTTTGTCAGAATTCCAATAATTGAAGTTTTTTCTTTTTCTCTATCTCTTCTATATCTATATATATCTATCCAAGGGTAAATATAAGATCTTTAGGGAAAATTAATGCATCGTCGAAACTCATTGATTCCATTTATTTTATTTTGAAAATTTTTTTGTGTTACTTTATGACTTCTTATTTCTCTGAATGAATCTAAGTAATATATTTATCTCCCATATATCTGCTGCCTTCAACCCAACCGACAAAAGAAAAGCCTGGAATTTTTTGTCCGAATAATGTGTCAGTTTTGAGTAATAACTAAGGGGTCTATTTTGTGTTCATTGAGACAATGGATTTTTTAACTTTTAGGAACTCAGATAAATGAGAAAAATCTGATGAAAAAAAAGAAACCTTTTTTAGTTCTATCAAGAACTAGAGGGACGCACTTTCTAGTTTCAAGAATTCTATTATAGAAGAGCATAAACTACACCAAAGTACTAAGGTAAATAAAACCGGCACCCTAGAACCTTCAAATTCCTATTTGAACGAGTTTTTATGCATTAATTGAAATCTTTACTAAAAAGATTTCATTGAGTTGATTCCTTCAGTCTCGACGATTGACTATGAATAGGCTATTATGAATTCGATAAAGCCGCTATGGTGAAATCGGTAGACACGCTGCTCTTAGGAAGCAGTGCGAGAGCATCTCGGTTCGAGTCCGAGTGGCGGCAGGCCTTCTTCTAAAAAAGATACAATAAATTCTATAATGAATTCAATTCCCGATTTCTATTTCAGGATTACTCCTTTTTTATGATATTTTCAACTTTAGAGCATATATTAACTCATATTTCCTTTTCGATCGTTTCAATTGTAATTACAATTCATTTGATAACCTTATTAATCGATGAAATCATAAAACTATATGATTCGTCAGAAAAGGGAATGATAGCTACTTTTTTATGTATCACAGGATTATTAATCACTCGTTGGATTTATTCGGGGCATTTCCCACTAAGTGATTTATATGAATCATTAATCTTTCTTTCATGGAGTTTATCCGTTATTCATATAGTTCCCTATTTCAAAAAAAAGCAAAGCCATTTAAACACAATAACTGCGTCAAGCGTGATTTTTACCCAAGGCTTTGCTACTTCGGGTCTTTTAACGGAAATACATCAATCTTCAATATTAGTACCCGCTCTCCAATCCGAGTGGTTAATAATGCACGTAAGTATGATGATATTGGGCTATGCAGCTCTTCTATGTGGATCATTATTATCAGTAGCACTTCTAGTCATTACATTTCGAAAAAACATAAATATTTTTTGTAAAAGGGATCCTTTATTAAAATTAAACGAGTCATTTTCCTTTGGTGAAATACAATACATGAATGAAAGAAACAATATTTTAGGAAATGTTTCTTTTTTTTCGTCTAAAAATTATTACAGGTCCCAATTGATTCAACAGTTGGATTATTGGAGTTATCGTGTGATTAGTCTAGGTTTTCTCTTGTTAACCATAGGTATTCTTTCAGGAGCAGTATGGGCTAATGAAGCATGGGGATCATATTGGAATTGGGACCCAAAGGAAACTTGGGCATTTATTACTTGGATCGTATTTTCGGTTTATTTACATACTCGAACCAATAGAAATTTACAGGTTGAAAATTCCGCAATTGTAGCGTCTATGGGCTTTCTTATAATTTGGATATGCTATTTTGGAGTCAATCTTTTAGGAATAGGGCTGCATAGTTATGGTTCATTTACGTTAACGTCTAATTGAATTCAATAAAGGCTCTTACGAATATTTAAAAATATCAAAATAGAAATAAAATAGGTTGTTTGTATATAAAAAAACTTTATGTGAACCGGTGAGAACCATGTGAATCAAGTAGTGTGGGGATTCGCATGGTTCTCACAAAGACCAAACCTATCGGGTGAAAATTTTTTGTTTAGCGTATTTTAACTTAAGAGAGGGAAAAGTCTTCTTTTTTTCATTATCCAAATCTTAGGATTTTTTATGAAAACTACCTATAAAAAAACTTCGCTAGAATTACTTCGACCTTGTCCACTGATAGTGAAAGAACAAAATCCGGGTACATGCCAATACCTATTACGGGTAGAAAGATAGCG